TAACGGATTCTAAATTGTAACCAAGCGTTGCCCATTGGTTCTATACCCGATTCATAACTAGAAAGTTTCTCCGGCCCTTTCCTAATCGGGGCTAAAATTCCAGAAATTAAAAATGCCAAAATAGGAATAAGACTTGATATTATTAGAAATGCCCAAAAAATATCATATTCGTAAAGCAAAAACATAGACGCACTCCTATGAACGTGGAAAATATACCGGATTGGTTGAGTCGAATTGAAATTGAAGTTGTAAAGTCATCGATAACTAGTTAGTCAAAGCAAGAATTCATTTTGACCAAACTGTCTAGTTTCCTTTGATTATTGCAAGGCAATATCTCATTTCAAGATTTATCGACTGACTTGATCGGGATCCTATTTACCGTCTACTTCATTTTTTTAGTTCAATTTTATTTAATTGCTTTAGTTAGTATAACTCTAAATGTTACACTTAGACAAATTTTCTTGTTTTCGCCCAGGATTCTTGCTAAAGAAAGCAAATAGAATTATTATTTTGTGTTTAAGAATTTCGAATTTTTTATTCTTTTGATTTTTCTTTATCAAAATGTGAGTTCGAAATTTGGATTTTTTCATTTTTAGGAATAGAGTCGGGAGTTTTTTTTCTTAGTAATTTAGAATGAAACAAGTATTCAAATGTAAGAGAATGGGTAGGTATTTCCATCTCAGGATTTCGAATATCTTAGTGTTGGTATATTCCGTTTATTAGATCTGGGTGGGGTTTTCTCTTGATTGAATACAGAAAAAGAAGACCACCACCCCCCCTTTTTGTTTTGGTGTGCTTCGCCGGGTATTGGTATATTGATAAGGTATACCAAAGAAAAGGAGTATCTTTGGCTTAACCCCTTGATTGTGGGCAGGGAAATTCATTATAGAATTTCCCTCCTATGATTAATGACTAAGTTTGTTTGGAAAAAATGGATTCGGTCCCTTGAAATCCGTTTTTTGGCTTTTCTGTTCTGCTTTAAATGATTCCCATGAGTAAGTTTTTAGGACAAATTTTGTTTCGATGAACCAACCGGTCAGTTACAAGCAACAAACAAGAATGAAGAAATCTAAATTATACAATTTTTTATTTCAAATGAAAATATGAATTTTATTCATTTTTTTATAGGGCTCTAGGGCTATACGGACTCGAACCGTAGACCTTCTCGGTAAAACAGATCAAACTTATTATTATCAAAATGATATGAACTGTTTCAAAGACCCAACATGCATTTTTTTGCATTGGGCTCTTTCATTAACTGATAGAAATATCAGCCAATCCGCCATATTTTTTTTCTTGACAGAAAAAAAGGAGATGGCTCCATGTGCTCTGATTCATTATTGGGGATTCTAATTCAGGAGCACTACCAAAGTGTTTCAAGGGTGAAGTTATTTTGACGTAGGTCTGCCTTTGGCCTCTAATTTGAAGTTAAATGAAGTCTCTATCGTTCGGCTTAAAAAATCCAATATGAAACTTCATACACCTTCAAGTTCATAGGACGAAAAGAAATTTTTTGAGGGCCTTATACTCATTATGCCTGGCATTGAATATACCGGTATTCACCTTATCAATATCTCAAGATGGGGCCTGTTTGGTACCTAACAGGGCACTAAAATAGGACCGAACCTCTAGTCAGGCTATTGTTCTCTTAAAGTTATTATGGAGTAAGACATCGATTTCTCAATAAGATCCATTTTTTGGATTGTATGGTGGATTCCCCTGAAAAACATTGGCGCGCGTGTAAACGAGTTGCTCTACCAACTGAGCTATAGCCCTTAGTGCTTGTGATACATATTTTATCATGTATATAATTTGTTGTCAAGATGAATATTCTATGATCCAACATCCTAAATTTTTGAGTGGTATTGGTTCAATTATTATTGCTTATAAGGAATATGATATTTATAATCCATCGATGGGATGGGTTCCATTTGGTTCTCTTTGGGATGATAAATGACCTACTTAACTCAGTGGTTAGAGTATTGCTTTCATACGGCGGGAGTCATTGGTTCAAATCCAATAGTAGGTAGAACTTATTAAATACCGGAGTCAATGGTATCTAATAAGTTTTTTGCCCCACCCTTTTCTATTTTTATAGATTTTGTATTTTTATTTATTTCATTTTTGAATTACGTTCTATTAAAATTGGATTCTGTCGAGTGAATGCAATCAAAATAGGTTTTAGAAACAGAAACTCTTTTGCTTATTTGAACGCACCAACTAGTTATGAAATTGCACTGACAGCCTCGACTCTTGTCCTAGCTCGTCGGAGAGCTAGATTTGCCTCAATTATTTGCCTCTTTCCTTCAGCTTTTCTCAAACTAGCTTCTGCTTCTTCAAGAGTTTCCTGAGCTTCTTGTGGATCAATATCACTACCCTTTTCCGCATCATTTACTAAAACAGTGATCTCATTATTGCCTATTCTAGCAAAACCGCCCATCAGAGCCATCGTTAACCATTGGTCCTTAAGGCGTATTTTCAAAATCCCTATATCTACAGC